TATTAGTTAGTGTATAAAGCACAAAGATTTTTGAAATCTTATGAAATAGTTTAATTCTATTATTAATATTATTTAAAATATAAAACTTAAAACTTAAGAAAAAATTCTTTTTTAAAACTTTGAAGGTAATTAGTTTATTTAACTTAAAGTTTTAAAAATTAATTTTATAGTTAAATAATAACATTAAATTGCAAATTTAAAATTATATTAATTATATTAAAATTTATATTAATTATTAATTATTAATTATTAATTATTAATTATTAATTATTAATTATTAATTATTAATTATTAATTATTAAAATATAAAATTAATATTATATAAATTAATATTATTAAAAAAATATTTAAAATAAATAATAAAAAAAATATTAAATTAAATTTTAAATAATTCAATTTAAATTTTAAATTTAATTTTATTTGTAAAATAAAAGGTAAAATTAAATTTATATAATAAAATAAAACAACTAATGTATTAATAATAAAAATTAAACATTCTATAAAAAAATAATTTTTTACCATTAAAATAAAAATAAAAAATTTAGGTAAAAATCCTACTATAGGAGGAATACCTGCTATAGATAAAAACATTATTAAAATTATAAATTTAATAAAATAATTTATATTATTAAATTTATAAATTTGATTTAAAAAATTGATATTAAAAAAATAAAAAAATAAACAAATTATTATATTATTTAAAAAATAAATAAATAAATAAATAAAAAAAATATAAAAATCAATTATTAATGATATTAACATTCATGATAAATGATTAATAGAAGAATAACCTATAATTAATTTTAATGAATTTTGATTTAAACCTATAAAAGAACCAATTAAACCAGATATTAACATAGAAAAATATATTACAATACTAATATTTGTATTTATTAATATAAATAATGGTCCGATTTTTTGTAATGTTGTAATAATAAATAAATTTAATCAAGAAATAGAATTAATTATTTTAATAAATCATCAATGAAAAGGTCTTGCCCCTAATTTAAAAACTAAAATAATTTGAATTATAACAATTATTATATTTAATTCTATTAAAAATAAATTCATTTTTAAAATTATAATTATTATTAATAATATAGATGAAGAACCAACTTGAACAATATAATATATTATAGATGAATTCATATATTTACATATTTTTGTATAATTTATTAATAAAGGAATAAATGATAATAAATTTATTTCTATACCTATTCATGCACTAATCCAAGAAGAAGAATTAATAATAATTATAATTCTAAAAATTAATATAAAATAAAAATATTTATTTAACCTTATTAATTGTATAAATTTTTTAAAAAAAATTAAATTTATCATTTAAATATAAATATAAATATAAATATAAATATAAATATAAATATAAATATAAATATAAATATAAATATAAATATAAATATATATATATATATATATATACATATATACATAATTATTAAATTAATTAATAATAAATTAATAAATTAATTAATTAATCAATTAAATTAAATCAATAAATAAATATTTAAATTAAATTATTTTTCTTAAATTAAATGATTAATTAATTTTTGAAAATTATAATTATATAATTTAGATTTTTTATATATAATCAATTTAAATATTTCTTTTAAAAAATTCAATAAGCATTAGTCCATTGTATACGATGTCTATTATTAATAATTATCATAATGTTTTATTAGATGGTATTTTTTGAATGATTTATATATGGTTTTAGAATAATATGTGAGCCCAAAATTAATACATACTTATATTTTTTTATTAATTAAATAATAAATTTTATTTTATTTAATTTTTATATATAATTATAAAAAATTTTTCAAAAATTGAAATTTAATCAAAATTTTAAAATTACACGAAATTTTACTTTTCATAAAATCATCAAAAATTATAATATTAACAACTAACTAAATATAATAGTAACATTAATTACATTATTTATTCTATCAGAATAATCCTTTTTCAGGCATATTATATTAATTATTAAAACACTTAAAAAAAGTACTTAAACAACTTTTAGATTCAACAATAGATTGATTATTTATACTATTTAAATTTTCTCTGGAAACTGATTGTATATTAATAGATAATGATTGTATATTAATAGAAACTGGTTGTGTACTAATAGAAACTGATTGTGAATTAATCAACTCAATTTTTTCTATAGGTTTAACAAAATCAGCATTTAAAGATATACATTCAGAATGTAAAGATTCAATTGATATTTCTTTTCAAATTATAGATTCAACATAAATTGGAATAATTAAATTATTTAAACAACTTTCATCATTAATAATCAATTCTGGAATAACTTCCAAACAATCTTGATTAAATGAAGATAAAGATAATGAAGATGAAGATGATGAAAAAGTAGAAACTGGGGTACCATCAATTGAATCAGGATAATAAAACGTATCTCTTGAACGACTAGAAAATTCATTTGAATTTAAATTTTCATTTAAAACACTTCTGTTATTACTTAAATTTAAATCCTTATTTAAATCCTTATTTAAATTATCGGGTATATTATCTGAATCCTTAGAATCGTCCTTAGAAACAAAAACTTGATTAATTTTATTGTCACTATTAGAAGGCGGTATTGAGGATCCTCCTGAATTTCCTCCTAACGAATCTGAAGATATAGAAGAGTCTCCCCCTAAACCATCTATATAAAAAATTGACTCAGAAATTAAAGAATTATAAGTTATTGAATTGATAGCACCATATCAATTTAAATCTCATATTACGTTATGTATTAATAAAAGATAAAAAAAATTTAATAATAAAAAAAAACATATTAAATAATTTAATGAAAATATAAAAAAATAAAATAAAATCTTATTAAAATAAAAAAATTTTTGAAAAAAATTTGTTGAATTTAACATAAAATAAATATTAATTTGCATAAAAATTATACAAATATTATTTAAAATATATAGATTAAATCCAGTTAATAAATAAACAATTGTTATAAAAATATAAAATTTCTAAATGTAGATTATAATGATTCAACAGTCATTTTAAAATATTATTAATTTTATTAAATTAAATATTAGAAGAAAAAAATTTATATTTTTATACTTGRATYATGRGYCCAWTAGCTTAATTAGCYTATCTTCTAAATAAATAATTWTAAATAACTATAATTATATATTTATCATAAATTATAATATTTCAATTTTTAACTGTATTTAGTGATAAATTATAATTTTAATTTATTTTATTATATTTTTTTTAATTTAAATTAATAATAAATTTTAATTTTAATATTTTTATTAATATTTTTATTAATATTTTTATTAATATTTTTATTAATATTTTTATTAATATTTWTATTAATAKAWATWTTAMTWTTCATAAAACCATCAAAAATTATAATATTAATATTATAATTTATGAAAAATTTAATTTTTTTAATATTACCCAAAATATTTAATAACAAATCCTCTTCAAAGTCCTATATTTATTCATAATAAAAGAAGTTATTAACTTCATCAATAAATTTACAATTTATCGCCTTTGTCAGCCATCTTATCTAAAAAATATAATTTCCGAATAAATGATTATTTTCAACTAATCATAAAAATATCGGAACATTATATTTTATTTTTGGTATCTGATCTGGAATACTGGGATTATCCTCAAGATTAATTATTCGATTAGAATTAGGAATACCAGGATCTCTAATTGGTGATGATCAAATTTATAATATAATTGTTACATCTCACGCATTTTTAATAATTTTTTTTATAGTAATACCAATTATAATTGGAGGGTTTGGAAATTGATTAGTACCATTAATATTAGGCGCACCAGATATAGCTTTTCCTCGAATAAATAATATAAGATTTTGACTTTTACCTCCTTCACTAATTATATTATTATCTAGAAGAATTGTTGACTCAGGAACAGGTACAGGATGAACAATTTATCCCCCCCTATCAAGAAATTTAGGTCACTCAGGACCATCGACTGATTATACAATTTTTTCTTTACATATAGCAGGAATTTCATCTATTATAGGTGCAATTAACTTTATTTCTACTATATTAAATATACATTTAAAAGGAATAAAAATAGATCAATTAACATTATTTATTTGAGCCGTAAAATTAACAGCAATTTTATTATTATTATCTTTACCAGTGTTAGCAGGAGCTATCACTATACTTTTAAGAGACCGAAATTTAAATACAACTTTCTTTGATCCCTCAGGAGGAGGTGATCCAATTTTATATCAACATTTATTTTGATTTTTTGGACACCCAGAAGTATATATTTTAATTTTACCAGCTTTTGGGATGATTTCTCATATTATCTCTCAAAAATCTGGAAAAAAAGAAACTTTTGGAACTTTAGGGATAATTTATGCAATAATAACTATTGGAATTTTAGGATTTGTAGTATGGGCACATCACATATTTACAGTAGGAATAGATGTAGATACACGAGCATATTTCACAGCAGCAACAATAGTAATTGCAATTCCAACAGGAATTAAAATCTTTAGATGAATAGCAACTTTATACGGTTCAAGAATAAAATTCAGACCTTCAATAATATGAACTTTAGGATTTATTTTCTTATTTACTATAGGAGGATTAACAGGAATCATATTATCTAATTCTTCAATTGATATTATTCTTCATGATACATATTATGTAGTAGCACATTTTCATTATGTATTATCAATAGGTGCAGTATTCGGAATTATAGCAGGTTTCATTTATTGATATCCCTTGTTCACTGGAATAACATTAAATAATAAATGATTAAAAATTCAATTCACTATAATATTTTTAGGAGTTAATATAACATTTTTTCCTCAACATTTTTTAGGTTTAAATGGTATACCTCGACGATATTCTGATTACCCCGACAGATTCATATTATGAAATATTGTATCATCAATTGGATCTTTAATATCTTTTATTAGAGTATTATATTTAATATTCATTATCTGAGAAAGAATATCATCTCAACGACAAATATTATTTAATGAAAATTCTAGATCATCTATTGAATGAAAACAAATAATACCACCATCAGATCACAGATTTGAAGAAACACCTAAATTAATAAATTAATAAATTAATAAATTAATAAATTAATAAATTAATAAATTAATAAATTAATAAATTAATAAATTAATAAATTAATAAATTAATAAATTAATAAATTAATAATTAATAATTAATAATTAATAATTAATAATTARTAATCTAGTAATCTAGTAATCTAGTAATCTAGTAATCTAGTAATCTAGTAATCTAGTAATCTAGTAATCTAGTAATCTAGTAATCTAGTAATCTAGTAATCTAGTAATCTAGTAATCTAGTAATCTAGTAATCTAGTAATCTAGTAATCTAATATGGCAGAAAAATGCATTGGACTTAAATCCCAATAATAAAGATTATTAATCTTTTTTTAGAAAATGACAACTTGATCAAGATTTAACTTACAAAATGCTAATTCACCTATCATAGAACAAATAATTTTCTTTCATGATTATACTATAATAATTTTAATTTTAATTACAACTTCAATTATTTATTTATTATTAGTAATAATAATAAATAAATTTATTAATAAAAATATTATTAATAAACAAAATATTGAAATTATTTGAACTATTATACCCTCAATTCTACTAATCTTAATCGCAATACCTTCAATTCATTTATTATACTTAACAGATGAAATCAATAAACCTTTAATTACAATTAAAACAATTGGACATCAATGATATTGAAGATATGAATATTCAGATTTTAAAAATATTGAATTTGAATCATATATAAATAAATATATTAATTTAAATTCTTTTCGTTTATTAGATGTAGATAATAATACTGTCATACCCTTTAATACAAATATTCGAATAATTATCTCATCAAATGATGTTATTCATTCTTGAACAATTCCTAGATTAGGTAAAAAAATTGACGCTATCCCAGGACGATTAAATCAAATTAGATTATATATTAAACGACCAGGATTAATATTTGGACAATGTTCAGAAATCTGTGGAGCAAACCATAGATTTATACCAATCGTAGTAGAAAGAATTCCTATATTTTTTTTTTTAAAATGAATTAACTCATTTTAAACATTAAGTGGCCGAAATTAAAGCATTGATCTCTTAAATCAAATAATAGTATTGTAAATATATTCTTAATGAAAGAATTAATTTAAAAAAATAATAGTTAGTCAAACTATAAATATTAGAATTATTCTAATATTCTTTAATTCCTCAAATGTATCCCATAAATTGATTATTTCTTTTTTTATTTTTTATTCTTATTTTTATTTTAATAATTATTATTTGTTATTTTTTAAACATTAATTTTATAAAAAAAAAAATTAATAAAATCATTAAATATTTAAAAAATTGAAAATGATAATAAATTTATTCTCTATTTTTGATCCTTCATCAAGATTAATTTCATGATTAAATTTAAATTGATCTAGAACTTTAATTATATTAACCCTAATTCCATCATCATTTTGATTAATTATATCACGAAAAAAAATAATTATATTAAAATTATTAATAAATTTACATAAAGAAATTAAAATTTTATCAGGAAATTATAAAATAAACAGAACATTAATATTCACATCCCTATTTTTAATAATTTTATTAAATAATTTTATAGGATTATTCCCTTATATTTTTACCAGAACAAGTCATTTAAATAATAGATTATCATTATCTTTAACTTTATGATTAATATCAATTTTATTTGGATGAATAAAAAATTATAATCATATATTTACTCATCTTGTACCTCAAAATACACCAAACTCTTTAATACCATTCATAGTAATAATTGAATCAATCAGAAATTTTATTCGACCAATAACTCTAGCAGTACGTTTAACAGCAAATATTATTGCAGGACATCTTTTAATAACTTTAATAAGAAGAATTAGAATAAAAATTTCTATATTTATATCTTTATTTTTAGTAATTATTCAAATATCTTTATTAATACTTGAATATGCTGTATCGATTATTCAAGCTTATGTTTTTATAACTTTAATTACTTTATACTCTAGAGAAGTTAAATAATGTCAATTAAAAAAACACCTCAACATCCATTTCATTTAGTAGACTACAGACCATGACCTTTACTAAGATCTATCGGAATAATAATCATATTAATAGGAATAATTAAATGATTTAACTTAAAATTAATAAATATATTAATTTTAGGAATTATTATTATAATTTTAATTTTTTATCAATGATGACGAGATATAATTCGAGAAAGAACATTTCAAGGAATACATACATCTAATGTAATTAAAGGATTAAAATTAGGAATAATTTTATTTATTATTTCAGAAATTTTCTTTTTTATTTCTTTTTTTTGAACTTTTTTTCATAGATCACTCTCACCTTCAATTGAAATTGGAAGAACTTGACCTCCTATAAATATTACACCGTTTAATCCATATGAAATTCCTTTATTAAATACAATTATTTTAGTTTCATCAGGAGCTACAATTACATGAACACATCATAGAATTATAAATAATATAAAAAAAGAATCTTTAAAAAGATTAATATTAACTATATTATTAGGAATAATTTTTTCATTTTTACAATGATATGAGTATAAAGAAGCATCTTTTTCTATAGCAGACTCTATTTATGGATCAACATTTTTCATCTCTACTGGATTTCATGGAATTCATGTCATTATTGGTACTATTTTTATTATAATTAATTATTTTCGTATTAATAATAATCACTACTCAAAATGACACCATTTAGGATTTGAAGCAGCTTCTTGATATTGACACTTTGTTGATGTAGTATGACTATTTTTGTATATTTCTATTTATTGATGAAGAACATATTAAAATAATTTATATAATATAATAATAGTATATTTGACTTCCAATCAAAAAGTCTAAATTTTAGTATAAATAATTAAATTAATAATTAATATATTTATAATAATTACAATAATTATTATTATCATAACAATAATTTCATTAATATTATCAAAAAAAACAATTTATGAATTAGAAAAAAACTCTCCTTTTGAATGTGGATTTGACCCTAAAGGATCTCCACGATTATCATTCTCAATTCGATTCTTTTTAATTGCAGTAATCTTTTTAATTTTTGATGTTGAAGTAACCCTTATATTACCTATAATATTAACTTTATCAATCTCTAACTTAAAAATTTGATTAGCAATAGTAATTTATTTTATTTTAATTCTATTAATAGGACTCTATTACGAATGAAATTTTGGGGCCTTAAACTGAATATAACTTAAAGTTGAAATAAATTTATTATATTCAGTTTCGACCTGAAATTCTAGTTATTTTACTAACTCATCTTTAATTTAAATTAGGATAATAGTTAAATATAACACTTGACTTGCATTCAAAAATTATTAATTTTTAAAAATTAATTTATCTTATTAAATTAATTGAAGCCAAATAGAGGCTTATTATTGTTAATAATAAAATTGAGTATTATTCCAATTAAATTTGAAATATATAAATATAAAGCTTCTAACTTTTTAATAAATGATTAAAATCATTTATATTTCTTAAATATATATATATATATATATATATAATATAGTTTATAGTTTATATAATTTATATAGTTTATATAGTTTATATAGTTTATATAGTTTATATAGTTTATATAGTTTATATAGTTTATATAGTTTATAAAAACATTACATTTTCATTGTAAAAATAAATTATTAAATTTTATAAATTTTTGTTCAAAGATTATTTAATCATCATATCATCTTCAATAATAAGCTTTAATTTAAGCTATTTAAACAAATTAATATTAATATCAATATAACTAAAATAACTAATAAAAATAAATTTAATACATTATTAAAATAAAAAATTATCAATTCTGATAAACTAAAAAATATTTTTAAAAAAATTATAATTATTTTTCTTTTATAAAATTCTATTCAATTTTGATTAAAATTCAATGTTATTTCTTTATTAATTAATATTAAGTTTTTAATTAAACCATGAGTAGAAATAACAGGTAAAAATCATATTATTCTAAAAAAATATCTTAAAAAATAAAATCTAAACTTAAATATTTTTACATTTAAATAATAAACAAAAAATCCTAATACTATTCCTATAATAATAATAATAATAGGTAAAATCTTAAAATATAAAGGTATAATAATAAAATATCTATAAGGAAAAATTAATCATCTAAATATAGAACCTCCTATAATTACTATTATTAATATTAAATATATAGAGTTATTTAAATTTGCATCATAATCATTCAAAAAATTTAATGAAATTATATTATATCAACCTATTATTGAAAAATAAATTAAACGAAAAGTATAAGAAACAGTTATTAATGTAGATAAAAAAAAAATAATTATAATAAATAAATTAAAATTTATTATTAAAATCATCTCTAAAATAATATCCTTTGAATAAAATCCAGATAAAAAAGGATACCCACACAAAGATAAATTAGAAAAGTGAAAACAAATAGAAGTAAAAGGTATTTGATTAAATATAGAACCCAAAATACGAATATCTTGAAAATTATTTAATCTATGAATAAAAATACCTGAACATATAAATAATAAAGCTTTAAAAAATGCATGTATTAATAAATGAAAAAAAGCTAAAAACTTAAACCCTAAAAATAAAATTCTTATCATTAAACCTAATTGTCTCAATGTAGAAAGAGCAATAATCTTTTTTAAATCATATTCAAAATTAGCATTTAAACCTGATATAAACATTGTTAAACTAGATATTAATAAAAACATTAAAATAAAATTTTCATTTAAAAATAAATTTCTAAATCGAATTAATAAATAAACTCCTGCTGTTACTAAAGTAGAAGAATGAACTAAAGAAGATACAGGTGTAGGAGCTGCTATAGCAGCAGGAAGTCATGATGAAAAGGGAATCTGAGCACTTTTTGTAAATGAAGAAATTAAAACTATTAATGTAATTAATAATATAATACTATTAGACTTTAAAATTTCTAAATAAAAATAAAAATTTCAACTACCAAAATTTATTATTCAAGAAATTGATATTAATAAAAAAATGTCCCCAATTCGATTAGAAAGAACAGTTAATATACCTGCATTAAAAGATTTAATATTTTGATAATAAATTACTAAACAATAAGAAATTAAACCTAAACCATCTCATCCTAATAAAATTCTAATTAAATTAGGTCTAATAATTATTAATATTATAGATATAACAAATATTACTACTAATAAAATAAATCGATTTAAATTTAAATCATTTCTCATATAAGAACTTCTATATAAAATAACAAAAGAAGAAATAAATAAAACTATTCTTATAAAAATTAAAGATATTCAATCAAATAAGAAAATTATAACAATACATGAAGAATTAATTTCAATCAAATTATATTCAATAAAATATACTAAATCATATATTAAAAAATATAATCTAATAAAAAATAAAAATAATCTAATTAAAATAATAATTAAAAATGATAAAAAACAAATATCTAATAAAAAAATAATTTAAAAATTAATTTAATTTTCTTTGATACCACAAATCAATATTTTTTATAAACTATTTAAATTAATTATATTAATATTAAAAAAGATTCTCTATTTAAAATAATTAAATTTAAAGGAATTCAATGTAATATTATTAACAAATATTCACGAATATATCCTTGAGAAAAAGAATAAAAATAATAATTTATATTCCCATGTTGAGTAAAAGAATATAGATATAATGTATAACAAGCTCTAAAAAAAGATAATAAAATAATTAATAAAAAAGTAACTTTATTCCATATAATTAATCTATTAATTAATATAATTTCACCCAATAAATTTAATGAAGGAGGAGCAGCTATATTTGAAGAACATAACAAAAATCATCATAAACATATACTTGGCATAAAATTAATCAATCCTTTGTTAATAAATAAACTACGAGTTCTTAAACGTTCATAAATAATATTTACTAAACAAAATAAACCAGATGAACATAAACCATGAGAAATTATTAATAAATATGAACCATAAATTCCCCATCTTATAAGTGTTAATAAACCTGATAATATAATTATTATATGAGCAATTGAAGAATAAGCAATTAAAGATTTTAAATCAACTTGAAATATTCTAATTAAACTAATATAAATACCCCCTATTAATCTTAATACAATCAAATATAAATTAAAAAAATTACCTAATTTATTTAAATAAATATAAACTCGTAATAAACCATAACCTCCTAATTTTAATATAATTGCTGCCAAAACTATAGAACCACATACAGGGGCTTCAACATGAGCCTTAGGTAACCATAAATGTATAAAAAAAATAGGTAACTTAACTAAAAAGGCAAAAATCAAAAATAAATATATATAAAAAGAATAAATCTGAAATAAATTTTCTATAGAAAAAATAAAATTTAAATTTTTAAATTTTAAAAATAAATAAATAATTATTAATAATAAGGGTAAAGAAGCAAATAAAGTATAAAATAACAAATATAATCCTGCCTGTAAACGATCTAACTGCCTACCTCAACCTAAAATTAAACAAAAAGTAGGTACTAATCTTCTTTCAAAAAAAATATAAAATAAAAATAAATTACTCATTGAAAATGTTAAAAATAAAAATATTAATAAAATTAACACTAATAAATTATAATAAGTTAAAAAATTTTTCAAATTATAAATAAAATAACTAGATATTATTATTAAAGCACCAATTCATAAAGTTAATAAAATTAACCCAAAAGATAAATTATCACAACATATAAATATATTTATTATTTTAAATTCTAAATTATAATTACCTGAAAATATAAAAAGAAATCTTAAAAAAAATAAATTAAATTGAATAAATCAAAATTTATTTTTTGAGATAAAAAATAAAAATATCAAAAATATAAAAAACTTTATCATTAAAAAATTCTTAAAACTTGAAAATAATCATTACCGTGCAAACGAATCATATAAATTAATACCGATAATCCTAAAACCCCTTCACAAACTCTAAAAATTAAAAAAATCATAACAAAATATATTTCTAAAATTAAAGTATTTAAAAATATTATTATTAAAAAATATAAAATTAAAATTATAAATTCAATTCTTAATAAAACTATTAATAAATGATGTCGATTTATACTAAAAATTAAAAATCTAAAAAAAAATATATAATAAATAACATAATAAAATTCTAATTGAAAAATATAAAAAAAATTAATTCAAAAAAAGAAAATATCCTATCATTAATCTCCAAAATTAATATTTTAAATAAACTATTTTTTGAAATAAGTTTTAATAGTTTATTAATAAAACATTGATTTTGTAAATCAAAAATAAATTCATTTTTTTAAAACTATTTAAATAAATTTTATTATAAAATTTATTAAATTATCATATTAAAAATTTTAACTTTATTAATATTAATAAATACTATATTAATACATTTATCAAAAACACCTTTTTCAATAGGATTAATTTTATTAATTCAAACATTATTAATTTCTTTAACCACGGGGATTTTAAGTTTTACATTTTGATATTCTTATATATTATTCCTAATTTTTTTAGGAAGACTATTAATTATTTTTATTTATGTATCAAGATTAATTTCTAATGTAAAATTTATATTAAATAAATGAACAATATTAAATATTTTTTTTATAATTTTAATTATTATAATAATTAAATTTAACTTATTAAATTTTAATTTCGAAGATTCAATTAAAATTTCAGAAATTGAAATAAATAAAAATTTTACTATAAAAATATCTTTAAATAAACTATTTAATAAATCAACTTTTATTATTTCATTCATAATAATAAATTATCTTTTTATTACTTTAATTATTGTAGTAAAAATTTCTAACATTAATATAGGATCTTTACGAAAAACATTCTAATGAAACCTAACCGATTAAAATTCACCTTATTTAAAATATTTAATGATATACTAATTGATTTGCCCACTCCCTCAAATATTTCATATATATGAAATTTTGGATCTTTATTAGGTTTATGTTTAATTACTCAATTAATCAGAGGAATTTTTTTAGCTATACATTATACACCTAACATTAACTTAGCTTTTGATAGAATTATTCATATTTATCGTAATGTAAACAATGGATGAATAATAAAAAATTTACATGCTAATGGGGCATCAATATTTTTTATTTGTTTATATATTCATATTGGTCGAGGAATTTACTACGGATCATTTAATTTAAAATATACTTGATTAACGGGGGTGATAATTATTTTACTAACAATAGCTGCTGCTTTTTTAGGATATGTTTTACCATGAGGACAAATATCATTTTGGGGAGCTACTGTAATCACAAACCTTCTTTCTGCAGTCCCATATTGAGGAAATTATTTAGTTCAATGATTATGAGGAGGATTCTCAATTAATAATGCAACATTAACACGATTCTTTACAATTCATTTTATTATCCCATTTATTATTTTAATAATAGTAATTATTCACTTAATATTTATTCATCAAACAGGATCAAGAAATCCCATAGGAACTAATAGAAATATTGATAAAATCCCCTTTCAACCTTATTACATATTAAAAGATTTTACTGGATTTTTTATTTTTTATATTATTTTTCTATTTTTTATTTTAATACACCCTAACTTTCTTGGAGATCCTGATAACTTTACTCCAGCAAATTCAATAAGAACACCCCCACATATTAAACCAGAATGATATTTTCTTTTTGCTTACGCAATTCTCCGCTCAATTCCTAATAAACTAGGAGGGGTAATTATATTAATATTATCTATTTTAATTTTATTAATTATACCATTCTATAAATTAATAAATTTCAAAGCATTAAACTTTTACCCTTTTAATCGATTATTTTTTTGAATATTTGTGTCTATTATTTTTATACTTACTTGAATTGGTATAAAATCAGTTGAAATTCCTTATATTATAACAGGTCAAATCTTAACATTTATATTTTTTTGTTATTTTTTATTATATCCTATCTTAACAAATTTATGAGATAAAATTTTAAATTAAACTATTTAATCAATGAACTTGAATAAGTTTATGTCTTGAAAACATAATATAAAAGTTTAACCTTTTATTGATTTAACTTAATAAAATAAAGTTATAATAAAATACAATAAAAAATAAATTTTAAACTTAAAAATAAAATTAAATAATTCAAACTAACAGGCAAAATCTTCTTTCAAGCTATTATTATTAATTTATCATACCGTAAACGAGGTAAAGTACCACGAATTATAATAAATATAAAACTTATAAAAATTATTATAAAATAAAAAATTAAATTTATTAAATTACCCCCTAAAAATATTAAAACAAATAACATTCTTATAAATAAAATTCTAGAATACTCAGATAAAAAAATAAATGAAAAACCAACCCCTCTATATTCAATATTAAATCCTGATACTAACTCAGACTCTCCCTCTGAAAAATCAAAAGGTGTACGATTAGTCTCAGCTAAACAAACAATAAATCAAACAAAATTTAAAGGAAAAGTTAAAAAAATAAATCAAATAAAATTTTGATATAAATAAAATAATATTATTGAATAACCCTCAATTAAAAATATAAAAGATATTAATAACATTACCATACTAACTTCATAAGAAATTGTCTGAGCTACAGTTCGAAGTATACCTAAAAAAGAATATTTTGAATTTGAAGATCAACCAGAAACTATAACAGGATAAACTCCTCTTCTTAGACAACATAAAAAAAATATTAATCTGTAATTAAATGAATAAAAATTAGTAAAATAAGGTAAAGTTAACCAACAAATTAATGAAAATATCAATATAATTAAAGGAGAAAAAAAATAAGGAAAAAAATTTGATAATAAAGGAACAGAATATTCTTTTGAAAATAATTTAATAGCATCAGAAAAAGGTTGTAAAATACCTAATAATCTTACTTTATTAGGACCTTTACGAATTTGAATAAAACCTAAAACTTTTCGTTCTATTAAAGTTAAAAAAGCAACTCTAAATAAAACTATAATCAATATAATTAAAGTTATAAATAAAGTAATAAAAATTTCATTTAAAAAAATTACTAATTGTATATTAATTTAATATACATAAATAAATTCTAAATTTATTACATTATTCTGTCAAAATAGTAAATTAATAAAATTCATTTATTTAAAATTATAATTAATTTAAAATTATGGTCCTTTCGTACTAAAAATTTTTATATAAATAAGGATAGAAACCAACCTGGCTTAAACCGGTTTGAACTCAGATCATGTAAAATTTTAAAGGTCGAACAGACCTAATTTTTAAGCTTCTACACCTAAAATAAATTTTAATCCAACATCGAGGTCGCAATTTTTATTGTTAATAAGAACTTTTAATAAAATAACGCTGTTATCCCTAAGGTAATTTGTTCTAATAATCTAAAATTTAGGATCAAAAATTCATTAATCTATGTTAAAAAAAATAAAAAAGTTTTTTAAATTTAAATATCTCCCCAGTAAAATAATTTTTATTATATTAAATAAAAATTTAATTTTAATACAATATAAAATATAAAACTCTATAGGGTCTTCTCGTCCTTTAATAATATTTAAGCTTTTTAACTTAAAAATTAAATTCAATAATTAATAATAATGAGAAAGTTTTAACCTCGTCAAATCATTCATTCTAGACCTTAATTAGAGGACAAATTATTATGCTACCTTTGCACAGTTAAAATACTGCGGCTATTTAAAAATTTTCATTGAGCAGATTAGACTTTTAATTTAAAATTCTAAAAGACATGTTTTTGTTAAACAGGCGAGTTAAATTTTTGCCGAATTCATTAAAATTACCTATCATAAAATATTAAATTAAATATTAATTTTATTTACTAATTTAATCATTATTTAAATTAATAATTTATTTATTAATTAATTTTAATATAAACTTAAATTTAAATAAAATTTATAAATTTATAAATTTATAAATTTATTACAATTTTTAAATTAAAGCTAATTCTAAGCCTAATTTATAAATTAAATAAATACATTAATTAATTATAAATATAAGAATTAAAGCTAATCCCTTAAAACTTTTATATTAAAAATAATTATTTTAATTAATTAAAATAATTATTATAATAATATATAAATTAAATTTATTTATTAAAAAACTAGATAACTTTAAAAACGAAAAACGTTTCATTTCTATTTATAAATTTATTATAATTATTAAACATTAAAAATAATTTATAAATAGATCTTTTAAATTCGAGAAATATATAATTTATATAATTTTTTTAATTAACCCTGATACACAAGGTACTATAAATAAAATATACTTTTTTAAAAAATTAATTTTCAAAATTTTCAAATTTCTATCAATATACTAATAAACTATAATTTATTTAATTTTTTCTTTAAAAATACTAAAAATAAAATTTTAATAAAAATATTTTTATTAATTTAATTTATTTAAAAAAAAATTAAAATAATTTTTTTTATTTCAAATTAAGTTGAATTAAACAACTAAATTTTTTACTGTAAATAAAAATTTATATATATTATAATTTGAATTCTAAATACATTTTCCAATACATTTACTATGTTACGACTTATCTCAATTTTAATGAGAGTGACGGGCGATTTGTACACATTTAATTCTTAATTCAAATTTATGTAATTTTAAATTTTACTATTAAGTTCAATTTCAAGTAAATATTTCAATTCATATCCAAAAATTTAATTTTTATTGTAATTAATTTAAACTTTAATATAAGCTACATCTTGATCTGAAATAAAATTTTATTAAATTATTTGAAAATTTTTAATTCTTAAAAAATATTCTGATAACAAAAATAAATAAGCTAAATAAATTAAAGTAAGATTTCTCGCGGATCATCGTTTAATAAACAAATTCCCCTAATTAGTTTTAAACACCGCCAATTTTTTTAATTTTCAAGATCATAACTATTAATAATTAAAATAAATTTTTAACATCTAAAATAATAGGGTATCTAATCCTAGTTTATTATTTAGATTTCATAAAATAATATATAAATATAATATAAATATAATATAAATATAATATAAATATAATATAAATAAAATAAGGTATGAATAAAATATAAATATAAATAAAATATAAATAAATAAATAAATAAATAAATTTAATTTCACTTCAAAATTTTTCATTTTAATATATATATTAAATTAATATAATTTATTAATTAAAAATATTAACTAGTATCATAACGTTTAACCGCTACTGCTGGCACAATTTTTTTGTCGATACTTAAATTATATAATTTATAATTCTAAATTTCTTTAATTATTAAAACTAATTGCTGCAAATTATTCTTTTTAATAAAAATATACATGCAAAAAAATCATAAAATTAATAAATAAACCAAAATCAAATTTTAATTAAAATTAGTCATAAATTATAATATTAATGATAAAGATAAAGATAAAGATAAAGATAAAGATAAAGATAAAGATAAAAATAAAAATAAAAATAAAAATAAAAATAAAAATAAAAATAAAAATAAAAATAAAAATAAAAATAAAAATAAAAATAAAAATAAAAATAAAAATAAAAATAAAAATAAAAATAAAAATTAA